AATATCAGAATCTGATGAATCCGCCCAAGCAGGCTTACTAATGGGATGTCCTGAAAAGTTACAAAATTTCGCTTTAGCCAATGATCCAATCAAAGGAATAATTGGAACTATAGTATCAAACTTTTTAATAACAATATCTATAATAAATGACTTTTCTAACATTTGACTCCTTACTGCTGAAGGAGTTGGTCGTACACTTGAAAGATAACCCAGAAAATCGATAAAATGATTGGATAATTGGTTTATATGAATCCTATCCGGTTGAGACCAAAAGTAAAAATGACATTCCCATAAATTTACAAGGTAATATTTCCATTTCTTCATCAGAAGAGGGGTTCCTTTTGAAGACAAAATGGATTTTCCTTGAAATCTGAAATACTGTATGAAAGGATCCTTGAACAACCATAGGATAGTATGAAAATCATTACGAAAATCCACTAAAAAATGTTCTATTTTTCTATAAAAATGTGTTCGATCAAGAAAAGCTCTAGAAGACGTTGATCGTAAATGATAAGATTGTTTACGGAGAAAAACAAATATGGATTCCGATTCATATACATGAAAATTATATAGGAACAGGAAAAATCTTTGATTCTCTTTTGAAAAAAAGAGAATCATTTTCGTTTTTTGAGTAATAAAACTATTCCAATTATGATACTTGTAGAGAAAGAATCTCAATAAGTGCAAAAAGGGAGCATCTTGTATCCAAGAGCGAAGGGTTTGAACCAATAGTTCCAGATGGATAGGGTAGGGTATTAGTATATCTAATACATGATTTAAATGTAATAATTTATCCTCTAAAAAGGGAAATATGGAATGAATTGATCGTAAAGTAGTCATAGATTTGTCTATTTCTTTACTTTCTGGGGAAGATACTAATCGCAGTGAGAATGGAAGTTCCACAATGACTGCAACCCCCTCTGATATCATTTGAGAATCCAAATTTTTATTATGCCCGAAAAAAAAATTTGGATTAGAATCATTCGTAAAAAAAATCAAATGCTTCTGTTGATACATTCGAGTAATTAAACGTTTAACAATTATTAAACTATATTTTTTGTCATAACCTAAATTTTCCATAGGCTCATAAAGAATCGATTTATTTAACCCATGATCATGAGCAAGTGCATAAATGTATTCCTGAAAGAGAAGTGGGTATAGGAAGTCCCGTTCTCGCGATCTATCTATCTTTAAATAGCCTTGTAATTCCTCCATTTGAAATTCGATTTGAACCAAAACCGGGGATTTCTTGGGTCATCAAATGATACGATACATAGGTACGATACAGTCAAAACAAGGTATCAAGGTATCATAGTAAGAAAAGATACCTTGGAAATGATTAATCCATGGATTCTCTCTTTTTCCATCCGATTGGTTCTTGTTCGTTATAAGATACCGAAGATGTTTAGAAATCCTTTATTTTTGCAACCCGATCGCTCTTTTGACTTTAGAATTATATTTCTCAATATACTGTTTCTTTTACACATTCGTCTCCGCACAGGGATATAATTAATAGAATAGTTAGGATTCAAAAAAAAAGTGAAGAATCCACTTATTAAAGTGATTTCATAACCTTTGCCCGCCCCAGGGACTAATATATTTCTAACGTATAATTAGATCGGGTAATTGGTAATTATTCGAATTAAGAACCGAAGCTCGTTGCTCTTTTTGTTTCCCTATAATTGGAGCTTTTTGGCTCTATCCATTTATTCACTCGATCCAACCATAATTGATTTTTTGTACCGCTCTAAGAATAAAAACTCTAACAAACTAAACAAATATTTTGTACCGATCCCGTAAGGGTTAAGTACTCTATCTTAAAGTTATTTATTTATGATATGAGTTATTCATTTATACGACATGCTGTTTTTTCCATTCGTTCCCTCTCAGGATCAGTCGGGGTCTTACAAACTCTACCAACGGTATGGACGAATCCGTTCCTTCATCCAAATGTGTAAAAGATTTTAGCCGCACTTAAAAGCCGAGTACTCTACCGTTGAGTTAGCAACCCAAAAATAGAATTATGGTGTGTAGATACGATCGAAAAAAAAAAGAGTGGATTGCACAACCCCATCAAAAACATTTTTTTATAGTAAATTATGAACATAAAAATGAACAGCTATAATGAAAATCTGAAAAATTCCCGGATAAGATAAATGAAATATATCCCAGAGAATTTAAGGAACCTATCGCTTACATGAAGTAAAGTAAAAAAAAACTTATAGGGCGTGGATAAATAGATCTATTTATCCACGATCAATTATATTTTTTCAATACACTATTGTCAATATGAACGTTGAGAAAAAAAATAATATTATTATTATAAATATAAAATAATAAGAACTTGTGTTGGATTGGCATTTCATAGATAACCTACCTAGAGAATAAAAAAAGTGTAGATGTCGAAAAGAAAAAAATAATCAAGAAGAAAACCTCGGGTTTATTCAATATCCATAAAGATACCATAAGAAAGCTCGGCCCCTTTTTTTAGTGGAGTCTC